ATGCGCCTCTGCATCTAGCATTGGGTAGACCTCATACAATAACTGTCCTAGTTCTACCGTATCTTTTGTTTCATTTCTTCTGGAACAATCATAAAAACTTTTTTGATTATGGATCTACTACCAGAAATTCAATGCGTAATCTCAGCATTCAATGTGTATTCCTGAATAATCTAATTTTTCAATTATTCAACCATTTCATTTTACCAAGTTCCACGTTAGCCAGATTAGTCAACATTTATATGTTTCGATGCAACAACAAGATTTTATTTTTAACAAGTAGTTTTGTTGGTTGGTTAATTGGTCACATTTTATTCATGAAATGGGTTGGATTGGTATTATTCTGGATACGGCAAAATCATTCTATTCGATCTAATAAGTATCTTGTGTCAGAATTGAGAAATTCTATGGCTCGAATCTTTAGTATTCTCTTATTTATCACCTGTGTTTACTATTTAGGCAGAATGCCGTCGCCTATTGTCACTAAGAAACTGAAAGAGAAAGAAACCTCAGAAACGGAAGAAAGCGATGTAGAAACAACTTACGAAATGAAGGAGACTAAACAGGAACAAGAGGGATCCACCGAAGAAAACCTTTTTTCGGAAGAAAAGGAGGATCTGGACAAAATAGATGAAACGGAAGAGATCCGAGTGAGTGGAAAGGAAAAAACAAAGGATGAATTTCACTTGAAAGAGGCACGCTATCAAGATAGCCCAGTTTACGAAGATTCTGATCTGGAGACCCATCAAGAAAATTGGGAATTGGGAAGACTGAAAGAAGAGAAAAAGAAAAGAATGTTGTGGGTTAAAAAAGTTAAAAAAACTTTTGTCTATTTTCTTTTCGATTATAAACGATGGAATCGTCCATTACGATATATAAAAAATTCTAAATTAGAAAATGCTTTACGCAATGAAATGTCACAATTTTTTTTTTTTACATGTATGAGTGACGGAAAGAAAAAAATATCCTTTACATATCCGCCCAGTTTATCAACTTTTTCGGAAATGCTAGAACAAAGAATTTCTTTGTACATAATAGAAAAACTATATGACGAAGATCTTTATGATTCTTGGATTTATACTAATGAAAAAAAAAAGCGCAATTTGAACAATGAATTGAGAAGTAGAATCAAAATTATAGAAAAAAATGAGGGATCCCCTAGTCTGGATATGCTTGAAAAAAGAACCATATTATGTGATGATGAAAAAAGAAAAAAATGCTTGCCAAAAGCATATGATCCTTTTTTCAACGGACCATATCGAGGAATGAGAAAAAAATTCTATTCACGCGCAATCATGAATACTTATACAGATACAGAAGATTTAGTAGAATTTTTTTTTATAAATAAGATTCATGATCTACTTCTTAATGATTCCGTAAAACTTCACCCTCAATCATTTTTAAATTCTACAGAAGAAAAAGAAATTGATTCAGAAAGTCAAGCAAAATATTTGCAATTTGTATTTGATGTAATTACAACATATACAAAAGATCAAAAAAAAATGAAAAAGGAATCTGTTGGAATTAGAATAGAAGAACTCAGTAAAAAGGTTTCTCGATGGTCATACAAATTAACCGAGAATTTGTTGGAAGAAGAGGAAGAAGAAAATGAAGAAGCATTGGAGGAAGAAGATTTTGCGATTCATTCAAGAAGAGCCAGACGTGTGATAATTTCTAACGATAATGATCAGAATACCCATTTTTTTTCTATTTCTAGTATTCAGAATATTAGTAACACTGATAAAAATGATGATCAAATGGAAGAGGAAGAGGTGTCTTTGATACGTTACTCAAAACAATCGGATTTTCGCCGCAATCTAATCAAAGGATCCATGCGCGCTCAAAGACGTAAAACAGTTATTTGGAACCTCTTTCAAGTAAATGTACATTCCCCACTTTTTTTGGATCGTCTAGACAAAACATCTTTTTTTTCGTTTTTTGATATTGATATCAACGAAATGAAGAATCTCATTTTTAGGAATTGGATGGGCAGAGAACAAGAATCAGAACTAAAAATTTCCTATTTTGAAAATGAAGATACAAAAGAAGAAAAGGAGAAAGAGGAAAAAATATATAAAAATGAACAAATAGAAATATCAGAAGCTTGGGATACCTTTATATTTACTCAAGTAATAAGAGGCTTGATGTTAGTAACCCAATCTTTTCTTAGAAAAAACATTATATTACCTTCATTGATAATAGCCAAAAATATTTTCCGTATGTTATTATTCCAAGTTCCCGAGTGGGACGAGGATTTTAAGGAATGGAATAGAGAAATGCATATTAAATGCACCTATAATGGTGTTCAATTATCAGAAAAAGAGTTTCCCCAAGATTGGTTGATAGATGGTATTCAGATAAAGATTCTATATCCTTTCTGTCTAAAACCTTGGAGAAAATCTAAGGCACGATCTCATCATAGAGATCTAATGAAAAAAAAAGATAAAAAAACAAATTTTTGTTTTTTAACAGTCTGGGGAATGGAAGCGGAACTTCCCTTTGGTTCTCCCCGAAAACGACCTTTTTTTTTTGAACCTATTTATAAAGAACTCCAAAAAAGAAAAAAAAAGGTGAAAAATAAATTTTTACAAGTTCTAAAATCTTTAAATAAAAAAAGAAAAACCTTTATAAAAGTTAGAAAAGAAAAAACAAAAGGAGTCATCAAAATAGTTCGAGTTATAAAACTAATAATGAAAAAACTGGAGAAAGTAAATCCAAATTTATTATTTGAATTGAGGAAAGAAAAAGTATATGAACCGAACGAAAACAAAAAAGATTTCAAAAGAAATAATAAGATTATTCGCGAATCGTCCGTTCTAAATCGAACGATGAATTTGTTAAATCATTCACTAATAGAAAGAAGAATGAAAGATCTTTCTGATAAGACAATCAAAATAAGGAATCAAATTGAACGAACCGCAAAAGACAAGAAAAAAAAAGAACTAATTTATGATAATAAAAGATCGGGATCACAGAAACATATTTGGAAAATATTAAAAAAGAAAAATATCCGATTAATGCGTAAATCACACTACTTTATCAAATCATTCATTGAAAAAATATACATAGATATTTTGCTATGTACCATTACCGTTTCTAAGATCAATGCACAACTTTTTTTTAAATCAACAAAAAAGATCTTTAATAAATCCATTTACAACAATGAAATAAATCAAGAACAAGAAAGAATTGATGAAACAAATCAAAATACAATGAATTTTATTTTGACTATAAAAAAATTGTTTTCAAATACTGATAATACTAAGAATATCAATCAAAATTCCAATACTTATTTGAACTTCTCTTCCCTGTCCCAAGCATATGTTTTTTACAAAATATCACAAAACCAATTACTTAATAAGTATAATTTGAGACCTGTACTTCAATATGAAGGAAGCTATCCCTTTTTTAAGGATAATTTAAAAGACTATTGTATGATACATGGAATATTTAATTCCAAATCAAGACATAATAAAATTCATACGTATGGAATGAACGAATGGAAAAACTGGTTAAAAGGTCATTATCAATACGATTTATCTCAGTCTCGATGTATGATTCAAAATAAGGAATCAAACCAATTGGATTTATATAAAAAATACCAATTTCTTTATTCCATGAATAAAAATAACTATGCAGCAAATTTATTTATGAGTGACAAATGGAAAAAACATTACAGATATGATCTTTTATCATATAAATATATATGCCTCCCTAATTTATACATTTATGGATCAACATTAGAAAGAAATGGGGACCAAGAAATTCCATATCATTTCAATACATCGAAACCTGAATCATTTTATGTATTGGTAAGTATACATAGTAATGATTATATAGAAAAAGGATATCTTATTGATAGGAATACAAATTTGGATAGAAAATATTTTGATTGTAGAATTCTTCATCTTTGTTTTATAAATAATATTGATATCTGGACCGATATACATATTGGCATCAAGATTCAGAAAAATACTAAGACTGAAATTAATAATTTAAAAAAAATGGAAAAAAAAGATCTTTTTTATCCTACAATTTATCAAGAGATCAAACCATGCAATCAAAAAAGTTTCTTTTTTGATTGCATGGGAATGAATAAAGAAAGGTTATATAATACCGCATCAAATCATGATACTATATCCAATCTAGAAACTTGGTTCTTCCCAGAATTTGTGCTACTTTTTGATGTATATAAAATTAAACCTTGGATCATCCCAATCAAATCACTCTTTTTTCATTTTTCTAGAAATGAAAAAAGTAAAAACATTAACATAAATTCAAAAAAATCATCTAATGAAAAAAAAGATCTTGAATTAGGAAATTTCAAGCAGGAAGAAAACGAACAACAGGTCCAAAGAAATCTTGTATGGAATCTACTAAAACAAAAAAATAAAAAAGATGTTGAAGAAGATTACGCAAGATTAGAAATAAAAAAAAAACAATATCAATATAAGAACAAGAATGAAATGGAACTAGATTTCTTTTTGAAAAAATATTTACTTTTTCAACTAAGATGGGCTAATTCCTTAAATAATAAAATAATGAAAAATATCGGGGTATATTGTCTCCTACTTAGACTGATAAATCCAAAGGAAATTGCTATATCTTCGATTCAAAGAGGTGAAATAGATCTAGACGAAATGCTGATTCAAAAGGACCTAGTTCTTGCAGAATTGATAAGAAAGGGAATATTTATTATTGAACCAATTTGTCTATCTATACGAAGGGATGAAAAATCTATTATATATCAAACTATGGATATTTCATTGGTCGATAATAAGAAGCATCAAACAAATAAAAAATACACAAAAAAAAGATATATTGAGAAAAGGGGGTTTGAAAAACCCATTGCACGACACAGCAACATATTTTTGAGTGGAGACAAAAATAATTATGATTTACTTGTTCCTGAAAATATTCTATCTCCCAGACGTCGTAGAGAATTTCGAATTCGAATTTGTTTCAATTCCCAGAATTTTAATGTTGTGGATAGAAATCCAATATTTTGCAATGAAAACAAAATAAGAAACTGCGGTCGATTTTTGAATGAGGACAAACATATTAATACAGATAGAAAAAATTTCATTAAATTCAAATTTTTTCTTTGGCCCAATTATCGATTAGAAGACGTAGCTTGTATGAATCGCTATTGGTTTGATACCAATAACAGCAGTCGTTTCAGTATGTCAAGAATACATATGTATTCACAATTCAGAATGAATTCAATTCCAATGAAAAATGAAAAAAATTTATAGTGGATTTCCTACATATCGTGTAACATATTTGGTAGATGAAAGCCGAAACATATACACTATGTAATATTCTAATACATGATGCTGATTTCATAGTGTATCAATTTTCGCTAGGAAGAGCGGAATCCTTTTAAGTAAAAAAAGAAAGTGTTCTCTTTCGTGAATACATATATGTTTTGTATATTTGATCCAAATATACAAAACATAAAAACATAAACCACATAAATAAAAAACCAAAGTAGTATATGAATGAAATCCAATTTTGATGTATACTAGATGAAAATAACTGGCATAATAAATATTATTATTTTTCCTGATTAGTAAAATTCACAGAAAAGAAATATAGAAATTTAAATTTATGGTCAAAAATTCATTCATCTCAGTTATTACACAAGAAGAAAAAGAAGAAAATAGTGGGTCTGTTGAATTTCAAGTATTCAATTTCACCAGTAAGATACGGAGACTTACTTCACATTTAAAATTGCACAAAAGAGATTTTTTATCGCAAAGGGGTCTACGAATAATTCTGGGAAAACGTCAACGATTATTGACTTATTTGTCAAAGAAAAATAAAGTGCGTTATAAGAAATTAATGGATCAGTTAGATATTCGGGAACCAAAAACTCGTTAATTAATTTTGAATTTATTCTTTCAGTTATTATTTTTTTTTATTTTACATTTTAAAAAATTCATGAAATAATGAATTAAGGAAAAAAATATGACTGTACCGGTTACAAGAAAAAATTTTATAATAGTTAATATGGGCCCTCACCACCCATCAATGCATGGTGTTCTTCGGCTGATCGTTACTCTGGATGGTGAAGATGTTATTGACTGTGAACCTATATTAGGCTATTTACACAGAGGGATGGAAAAAATAGCGGAGAACCGAACAATTATACAATATTTGCCTTATGTAACACGTTGGGATTATTTAGCTACTATGTTCACAGAAGCAATAACAGTAAATGCACCAGAACGATTGGAAAGTGTTCAAGTGCCTAAAAGGGCCAGTTATATCAGAGTTATTATGCTGGAGCTGAGCCGTATAGCCTCCCATTTGTTATGGCTTGGACCTTTTATGGCCGATATCGGTGCACAGACTCCTTTTTTCTATATTTTAAGAGAGAGGGAATTAATATATGATCTATTTGAAGCCGCCACAGGTATGCGGATGATGCATAATTATTTCCGCATCGGAGGAGTAGCTGCGGATTTACCTTATGGCTGGATAGATAAATGTTTTGATTTCTGTGATTATTTTTTAACAGAAGTTGTTGAGTATCAAAAACTCATTACGCGAAATCCCATTTTTTTGGAACGAGTTGAAGGAGTGGGCATTATTGGTGGGGAGGAGACAATAAATTGGGGTTTATCAGGACCCATGTTACGAGCTTCTGGAATCCAATGGGATCTTCGTAAAGTTGATCGCTATGAGTGTTACAATAAATTTGATTGGGAAGTCAAATGGCAAAAAGAAGGCGATACATTAGCTCGTTATTTAGTAAGAATCGGTGAAATGCAAGAATCCATAAAAATCATTCAACAGGCTCTAGAAGGAATTCCTGGGGGACCTTATGAGAATTTAGAAAACCGGCGTTTTCATAGGACAAAGAATTCCGAATGGAATAATTTTGAATATAGATTTATTACTAAAAAACTTTCACCCAATTTTGAATTGTTAAAACAAGAACTTTATGTAAGGGTAGAGGCCCCAAAAGGAGAATTAGGAATTTATTTAATAGGAGATAATAGTGTTTTCCCCTGGAGATGGAAAATTCGTCCACCTGGTTTCATCAATTTGCAAATTCTTCCCCAGCTAGTTAAAAGAATGAAATTGGCTGATATCATGACGATACTAGGTAGTATAGATATCATTATGGGAGAAGTTGATCGTTGAAATGATAATTGATACGACAGAAGTACAAACTATTAATTCTTTTTATAGATTAGAATTCTTAAAAGAAGTCTATGGACTCATATGGATTTTTGTCCCCATTTTAACCCTTGTATTAGGAATCACAATGGGAGTATTAGTCATTGTGTGGTTAGAAAGAAAAATATCTGCAGCAATACAACAACGTATTGGACCTGAATATGCCGGTCCTTTAGGAATTCTTCAAGCTTTAGCGGATGGGACCAAACTACTTTTGAAAGAGGATCTTCTTCCATCTAGAGGTAATATTCGTTTATTTAGGGTCGGACCTTCTATAGGTTTTATATCAATTCTACTAAGTTATTTAGTAATTCCTTTTGGATATCACCTTGTTTTAGCAGATCTCAGTATAGGTGTTTTTTTATGGATTGCTTTTTCAAGTATTGTCCCCATTGGTCTTCTTATGTCAGGATATGGATCAAATAATAAGTATTCCTTTTCAGGTGGTCTACGAGCTACAGCTCAATCGATTAGTTATGAAATACCATTAACTCTATGTGTGTTAGCAATATCTCTACGTGTGATTCGTTGGAACATGAATTTTTTTTATCTCTTTTCTAGAAAAGAGATAAAAAATGAATTGAAATACAATAAAATAGAAATAGAATTCATATAATTCGATATTTAAATATGAATATGAAATAAAAGAATAAAAAAAATCTTTTTTTTTTTAACATTTCAGTTCGATGAGTTAAACCAGATAGTTATATGAGTGAAACAAAACTGCTTCTCAATTTGCAGTAAAACAATAAAAATCTCATTCCCTAGGTACAAGAAGAAATTTGAAGTAAACATAAGTTGTTTACCCCAAGATTGAGATTATTTTTTTAGTCGTCATATCTTGAAGCGGATGCAAAAGATCAACTGTATTTCTAACTATACTGGGGATCAATCAAAAAGAAGTGGGCAGTTAGGAACACCAAAGTACGCAAAGGATGAGTAATGGAAATAATGTAAGGTATTAAAAAAAGGGATTTTTGCATAAAACTTTGCATAAAACGAATCATAATAAGGGCTTGAAGTTGGTAGAAATGATCAAGCAGTACTTCCCCACGATTCCGATCTAGAGTATGCTACTATTCGCTGATTAAATAAATGACTATCAAGAACGAATTAATCCTTTATTTTCTTTCCTTTTTTTTAGTTTTCAGAAAGAAGAACAGGAACAAGACAAATAGAATGCAATACGATAATATAATAAAAAAGAATAAAACGGGAATAATAAGAAAATATTTCTTTCTTCATACATATGCATATGGAAATTCTTATCATGATTCATTAACTAATGCCCAATTCTTTCTATTTAGGAATAGAACCAGTATTTGATTGAAGGATTAAGTTATTGCTGAACAAAGATAAATTTTGATTATTTTCATTAGAATATCATTATAAGGGATGAGATCAATTCGGAAGTGCTTTTTCTTATTCTAACAGACAGAATGTTATTGGTCGAATTGAGGACTCTCCAACCTCCAATTTCTCTTTACATTGTATTTACCTAAGGTCCAAGGAGAGCTATAATACTAAACTAGTCCTTACCTTACATTTCTTTGTGACCATAGAGGAGCCGTATGAAACTTAGGTTTCATGTACGGTTTTGGAATAGCGATGGGAGCAGTGATGCTATCATCGACTATAATTATCTAACAGTTCGAGTACAGTTGATATAATTGAGGCACAGTCCAAATATGGTTTTGGGGGATGGAATCTGTGGCGTCAGCCCATAGGGTTTCTAGTTTTTATAATGTCTTCTCTAGCAGAATGTGAAAGATTACCTTTTGATTTACCAGAAGCAGAGGAGGAATTAGTAGCAGGTTATCAAACCGAATATTCAGGTATAAAATACGGATTCTTTTATCTTGCTTCTTACCTAAATTTATTAGTTTCGTCATTATTTGTAACAGTTCTTTACTTAGGTGGGTGGGATTTTTCTATTCCGTACATATCTCTTACTGAACTTTTTGGAATAAATAAAATGTTTAGAGTCTTTGTAATAGCAATTAGTATCTTTATTACATTAGCTAAAGCTTATTTGTTTCTGTTCATTCCTATCACAACAAGATGGACTTTACCTAGGATGAGAATGGATCAATTATTAAATCTTGGATGGAAATTTCTTTTACCTATTTCTCTAGGTAATCTATTATTGACAACTTCTTTTCAACTTGTTTCACTATAAATAAAAATAAGAAATTAAGAGAAAACAATAATGAATATTCTATATTCATAACTTACATAACTTATCTCAACCAAGAGAAAGAAACATAAATTTTATTCATGGATATCTAAAATATGTTACCTATGGTTACTGGGTTCATGAATTATGGCAAACAAACAATACGAGCCGCAAGGTACATTGGACAAAGTTTCATAATTACCTTATCCCATACAAATCGTTTACCTGTAACTATTCAATATCCTTATGAAAAATCAATCACATCAGAACGTTTTCGTGGTCGAATCCACTTTGAATTTGATAAATGTATTGCTTGTGAAGTATGTGTTCGCGTATGTCCAATAGACCTTCCCATTGTTGATTGGAAATTTGAAAAAGATATTAAGAAAAAACAATTGCTTCATTATAGTATTGATTTTGGTGTCTGTATATTTTGCGGTAACTGTGTCGAGTATTGTCCAACAAACTGTTTATCGATGACTGAAGAATATGAGCTTTCCACTTATGATCGTCACGAATTGAATTATAATCAAATTTCTTTAGGTCGGTTACCAATCTCAATAATTGGAGATTACACAATTCAAACAGTTATGGATTCAACAAATCAAATGAAAAAATAAAAACCTCTTGCTTGGTTCAAGAACGATTACCAATTACTAAGATTTGTCTTGTAATAAAGTAAGTAGGATTAGCCAAATAATTTTATTTTATCTATCTAATGATATTCATTTTTTTCATTCAATTAGGAAGGTATCATATAAAAAAATAGTTTCTTTCCTGCACCCTTAGTAAGGTCATGAAATATTTCGACTGATTTATTTATCTTTTATTTCATAATGGATTTACCTGGACCAATACATGATATTCTTGTAGTATTTCTGGGATCAGTTCTTATATTAGGAGGTCTGGGAGTAGTATTACTTACCAATCCCATCGATTCTGCCTTTTCATTGGGATTGGTTCTTGTTTGTATATCCTTATTCTATATTTCATTGAATTCCTATTTTGTAGCTGCCGCGCAGTTCCTTATTTATGTGGGAGCCATAAATGTATTAATCATATTTGCTGTAATGTTCATGAACGGTTCAGAATATTCCAATGATTCCTATTTGTGGACCGTTGGAGATAGGATCACTTCACTGGTTTGTACAAGTATTTTTTTTTCATTAATGACTACTATCCCAGATACGTCATGGTCCGGAATTTTTCGGACTACAAGATCAAATCAGATTATAGAACAGGACTTAATAAGTAACGTTCAACAAATTGGTATTCATTTATCCACAGATTTTTATCTTCCTTTTGAACTCATTTCTATAATTCTTTTAGTTTCTTTGATAGGTGCAATTACTATGGCTCGTCAATAATCTAATATAATAAGAACTTCTTTTTTTTTTTCATTAAAGAATGAAAATGTATTTAATTTATTTTATTGAAATCTACTGTGAATATCTTCTTTTGTTCTGTAATTCTTCTATATCTAGTCAACTGAATCGGTTTAATTTTTGTTCGTTCATATTGAAATGAATCAAGATAGATGAGGAATTTATCAATGATGTTAGAGCATGTACTTTTTCTAAGTGTTTATTTATTTTCTATCGGTATCTATGGACTGATCACAAGCCGAAGTATGGTTAGAGCACTTATGTGTCTTGAGCTTATACTGAATTCGGTGAATATAAATCTCGTCACATTTTCCGATATATTTGATAGTCGGCAATTAAAAGGAGAAATTTTCTCAATCTTTGTTATAGCCATTGCAGCTGCTGAAGCAGCTATTGGACTAGCTATTGTTTCGTCGATCCATCGTAACAGAAAATCAACTCGTATCAATCAATCAAATTTGCTGAATAATTAGTCATAATTATTATATTTTCACATATAAATCAAAACATAAGACTTTTAGGATATTCTGAATATTCTAATATAGAATCTAATAGAATTAGAATAGTAAGATAATTTAATTAGAATTAAATAGAATATAATATTTTATTATTATTATTTTCTTTCTTCTCTTTTTTCATATAAATTTATGATTTAGAGTTACTAACCTATTCTATCACTAACCTAATAACAAACGTATTAATCTGATATATAATATATCACCTTAATTCTATTTCTATATACTAGAATCTTTCTATATTTATCTTTCTATATGTATATGAATATATACATATAGAAAGATAGTAAATTTAACATGAATTGAATTCATAAACTCATATTTCATGGTTATTGAAATGAAAATCAAAGTATCTTGGCCCTTTCTCATAAACAGATTATAAAATCTATTGATTCTTAAAATTTTGATAAATCATTGATTCGTCTGGTGTCTACAATAGAAAATAGATGATTTATTTCATTTTCTTATTTTCTTTTACCAGATCGAAAATCTTTTGTGCTCAAAACTGGAATTTATAGACCCAATGTCACATTCAGTAAAGATTTATGATACATGTATAGGATGTACCCAATGTGTTCGAGCTTGCCCCACGGATGTATTGGAAATGATACCTTGGGACGGATGTAAAGCTAAGCAAATTGCTTCTGCGCCAAGAACCGAAGATTGCGTAGGTTGTAAAAGATGTGAATCCGCTTGTCCAACGGATTTTTTGAGTGTCCGTGTTTATTTATGGCATGAAACAACTCGCAGCATGGGTCTTTCTTATTGATATGTGACAAAAAATTCCACTTGAATCATTTGATTCCTCTTTACCGACAAAAGCCCGTACTCGAGAAAAGAAAATATATTATTCTTCTCCCGAGCACGGGGTTTTCTGGTCTAATTTTATCTTGTCTTTATCACGAGTTATTTTCCTTGGTTAACAATACTTATTGTTTTGCCCATATTCGCGGGTTCTTCAATTGTCTTTTTCCCTCATAGGGGAAATAAGGCGTATAGGTGGTATACTCTATGTATATGTATACTAGAGCTCCTTCTAATGACTTATGTATTTTGTTATCATTTTCAATTGGACGATCCATTAACCCAATTGAAGGAGGATTTTCAATGGATCAATCTTTTTGATTTTCACTGGAGACTGGGAACCGATGGACTTTCCATAGGACCCATTTTACTGACAGGATTTATCACTACTTTAGCTACTTTAGCAGCTTGGCCAGTTACTCGAAATCCGCGATTTTTCTATTTCTTGATGTTAGCAATGTATAGTGGCCAAATAGGATCATTTTCTTCTCGAGACCTTTTACTTTTTTTCATCATGTGGGAATTAGAATTAATTCCTGTTTACTTACTTTTATCCATGTGGGGAGGAAAAAAACGCCTGTACTCGGCTACAAAGTTTATTTTGTGCACTGCCGGAGGTTCCATTTTTCTCTTAATAGGAGTTCTAGGTATGGGTTTATATGGTTCCAACGAACCAACATTAGATTTAGAAAAATTAGCTAATCAATCGTATCCTGCAGCATTGGAAATAATACTCTATTTTGGTTTTCTTATTGCTTATGCTGTCAAATCGCCGATGATACCCCTACATACATGGTTACCAGATACCCACGGGGAAGCACATTACAGTACATGTATGCTTTTAGCTGGAATCTTATTAAAGATGGGAGCATATGGATTAATTCGGATCAATATGGAATTATTAGCTCACGCTCATTCTAGATTATCTCCCTGGTTGGTGATAGTAGGAATAATACAAATCATTTATGCAGCTTCAACCTCTCTCAGTCAACGCAATTTAAAAAAACGTATTGCCTATTCTTCCGTATCTCACATGGGTTTCATAATTATAGGAATTGGTTCTATAACTGGCATGGGACTTAATGGAGCTATTTTACAAATAATATCTCATGGATTAATTGGTGCTGCACTTTTTTTCTTAGCAGGAACAAGTTGTGATAGAATACGTTTTGTTTATCTCGAAGAGATGGGGGGGATATCTATCCCAATGCCAAAAATATTTACCATGTTTAGTAGTTTCTCGATGGCTTCTCTTGCATTGCCAGGAATGAGTGGTTTTGTTGCAGAATTCTTAGTCTTTTTTGGAATAATTACCAGCCCAAAATATCTTTTCATGCCAAAAATGTTAATTACTTTTGTAATGGCAATTGGAATGATAATAACTCCTATTTTTTTATTATCTATGTTACGTCAGATTTTCTATGGATACAAGCTATTCAATATTCCAAACTCGAATTTTTTTGATTCTGGACCACGAGAACTTTTTATTTCGATATGTATCTTTTTACCTGTAATAGGAATTGGTATTTATCCTGATTTCGTTCTCCCGTTATCGGTTGACAAGGTACAAGTTCTAATATCTAATTATTTTTATAGATACTAATTCTTTTTTTTAGATTCAATAATAAATGAAATAAAATTCATTAATTGGAAAGAAAGTCTTCTAATTCTTTGACTTTCATATTTTCACGATTCTTCGTTGTACAATGAAAAAAAAAAAGGAAAGGTTAATTAGAATTGTAATGAAATACATCTAAAGTTTTTGAGAACCATTTAAATAGAGGAATTATTCAAAAGGTTCTCAAAAACTCGCACAAAATTTCATTATGTATCAGACGATTTTTTTATGTATTCTTCATATCGAAACAAAAAGTTCTCGTGGTGTAGTTTATTTTATTCAATTAGATATTAATTGGAATGAACCATAACTATGGAACCCGATTCCTAATAGATTGATCCCAAAATAGCATATCCAAATTAGAAGAAATCCTATAGAAGCTACAAATGCCGAATTTGTGCCTTGATCTTGCAATTTTGAATTTGTTCTAGTATGTAAATAAATTGCAAATATGGTCCAAGTAATAAATGCCCAAGTTTCCTTAGGGTCCCAATTCCAATAAGAACCCCATGCTTCATTAGCCCATACTGCTCCAGAAAGAATGCCTATGGTTAAAAAGGTAAACCCTAAACTAATGACACGATAACTCCAATAATCTAAACGCTGAATTAATTGATATTTGTAAAAATTTTGAACTGATAGGAAAAAAGTCTTTTTTAATACACTTCCTTTTTCGTTCAAATATTCCATATTACCAAAGAAAAACGATTTCCTTAAACTTAAAAAATTCTTGAAAAAATTGATTTTTTTTTGAAATGTAATCACTATAAGAGCAATTGATAATAATGATCCGCATAAAAGAGCTGCATAGCTCAATAGCATCATACTGACATGCATCATTAACCACTGAGATTGTAGAGCAGGTACTAATATTGCGGGTTGATGCATTTCATTTGAAAGGCCTGACGTGGCGAAACCTTGGGTAAAAATGGCACTTGGTGCAGTTATTACGCTTAAATCATTTTTATGATTCCCAAGATACGGAATCATATGAATAATGGATAAACTCCATGAAAGGAAGATTAATGATTCGTATAAATTACTTAAGGGAAAATGTTCCGAAGAAATCCAACGAATAACTAAAAACCCTGTTATAGAGAAAAAAGTAGCTATCATCCCTTTTTCTGACGAATTACGTAATCCTTCAATTTCGTCAACTAATAAGTTCATCAAATGAATTATAATCACAATTGAGATGATCGAAAAGGAAATATGAGTTAATATATGTTCTAAGGTCACAAATATCATAAAGAAGAGTCCCTTTTAAATAATTAAAATTGGGGAGAGGATTAAATAAAATCTAAAATATAATATTTTAAATATCTTATAGATTCTATTAGATCTATTGTGTCTATATTATTAATATTAATAATTATTTATGCCGCCACTCGGACTCGAACCGAGATGCTCTAGCACTGCTTCCTAAGAGCAGCGTGTCTACCAATTTCACCATGGCGGCTTACCTTAAATAATAATAGAAAATTTATGTTGAATTGTATATATTCAATATAATTTAGGAAACAATGAAGAAAGATGGATTTCTATTCATATGGAAATGTTCAATATCAATAATACTTAATTAGTATCTTCATCTTCGTAAGTTCATTTTTAATAATCAACTTTTCCGTACTAGAAACCTAGCTCTTGTTTATCCAGAACAGTCAGAACTCAAAAGCTTCGTTCTCAGTCGGGGTATAAAATTCATAATTTTTTTTTCTAATAATGATTTTGAGACCCAAACACCTTAGTATAAAGTGTAATGAAATATTCAGATTTTTCTTTGTCTATCGTAATTTGTAATTGTGCTTTTCAAAATAGAAAAGCACAATTCATAGGAAAGAAAAAATCATCTCACGAATTCAATATCAATCAATATGAATTTTGATAAATAGAATATAATAGAAATATAGAAAATAGAAAATACACAATACTGAGTACTTTGAATCAAGTAGAAAGAAAGATTCTTCTTTTTTATATTACCTAGCTCTAACTAATAAGGAGAAGTGAAATACAAATACAATACATTTAGTAAAATTGAATCGTTTGTCTTCCAATTCAAAAATGGAAATTTGGAAGTTCTTTGAAACATGTCAATTAATATTTTTACAAGACTTTTTTTTGTCGCACAAAAAAACTTTTTGACTGTCCGGTGGAAATAGATTTAGCTAAAGAAAAAGCTTTTACTGCCTCTAAAGATCCTTTTTTTTTCCAAAGATTTCTACGAATATGCTTTTTTGACATAGAAGTACGTTTTTTTGGAACTGCCATTCAAAAGATAGGTGACTCCTTTTTATCGTTGTATGTGAAAGACATATACTGTTTAAAATAAATTACTTTTTCTTAGTCATTATCTATACTTAATTCCATAAATTTCCTCAATAATATCATAACATACAAATAGAAAAAAAGAATAAAATAAAAGAAATAAGAAAAAAAAAATATTCTAAAATGATTCTATTGTCATAGACAAATAGATTTCAATTTTCTATCTTCATTCTGATATTTGCATAATGTAATAATTACATACGTATTTTATATTTATTGTTTTATAAAATTGCTTTATAAAAGAATATATACAAAAAAATATACAAAAAAAGTAATCTAATTTTACTATTTCATATTATTTCATATATATTAAAATATTAGATTCATATATATACAATATTGCAAATATTCATATTTAATATTAAGAATAGTAAGAGAAAATATTTATCTAATTTATCTAAATAGTAAACTATATAGTATATAAAAGAAAAGATTCTATATAAATATTATACAATAAAAAAAAGAAAGAAAAATAGAAAAATAGAAAGAGATAAATAAATCTGTAACTGAACTTTAATATAAAGAAAATAAATCTATTTTAAATCTAAAAATATATCATATATCTATAAATTACATAATTTTACATTTTACATAATTAGAATATAATGTAAAGGGAAAATCCAATTATTCAAAATCTAATATGATGTCATATTATTTCAAAAATATCTTTCTTTTCTAGAGTTTTAAGTTAATTAATAACTAAGTAATAAACTTGACTAATTATTTGGTCATATTATTTGATATATGACCAACCTATTGCAACTTTTATTTCAAATATTTAATAAAACAAAAAGTCATAATTCCAATATTTGTATTTTTGTATTTGATCTTTTTCATATTTTTTTCTTATTGTTTTGTTCTTTTCGAAAGAGATCAGAATTGGTGAATTGGAAACAATTATAAGAAAAAAGAACAATTTGGTTTCTTATGGAATATACATATAAATATGCATGGATAATACCCCTTTTTCCGCTCCCAGTTACTATGTCAATAGGATTTGGACTTCTACTTATTCCGACAGCAACAAAAGATCTTCGTCGTATGTGGGCTTTCCTAAGTGTTTTACTACTTAGTATAGCTATGTGGTTTTCGGCTAATCTGTCTATTCAGCAAATAAATGGAAGTTTGACCTATCAATATCTATGGTCTTGGACCATCAATAATGATTTTTTATTAGAGTTCGGACACTTGATCGATCCACTTACTTCTATTATGTCAATACTAATTACTACTGTTGGAATCTTGGTTTTTATTTATAGTGACAATTATATGTCTCATGACCAAGGATATTTGAGATTTTTTGCTCATATGAGTTTTTCCAATGCTTCAATGTTGGGATTAGTTACTAGTTCCAATTTGATACAAATTTATATTTTTTGGGAACTAGTGGGAATGTGTTCGTATTTATTGATAGGTTTTTGGTTCACACGACCCGTTGCAGCAAGTGCTTGTCAAAAAGCTTTTGTAACTAATCGTATAGGAGATTTTGGTTTATTATTAGGGACCTTAGGATTTTATTGGATAACTGGTAGTTTTGAATTTCGGGATTTGTTCCAAATAGTGAATACCTTGATCCATAATAATGGGGTCAATTCTTTATTTGCTACTTTATGTGCCTTTTTATTATTTGTCGGTGCAGTTGCTAAATCCGCACAATTCCCCCTTCACGTATGGTTACCCGATGCCATGGAAGGCCCCACTCCTATTTCGGCTCTTATACACGCTGCTACTATGGTAGCAGCAGGGATTTTTCTTGTAGCTCGGCTTCTTCCTCTTTTCATAGTTATACCTTACATAATGAATCTCATTTGTTTAGTAGGTATAATAACAGTACTTTTAGGAGCTACTTTAGCTCTTGCCCAAAGAGACATTAAAAGAAGTTTAGCTTATTCTACAATGTCTCAATTGGGTTATATTATGTTAGCTCTAGGCATAGGTTCTTATCGAGCTGCTTTATTTCATTTGATCACCCATGCTTATTCTAAAGCTTTATTGTTTTTGGGATCCGGATCCATTATTCATTCAATGGAACCTATTGTTGGATATTCACCAGAGAAAAGTCAGAATATGGTTCTTATGGGAGGTTTAACAAAATATGTTCCAATTACAAAAATTACTTTTTTTTTAGGTACACTTTCTCTTTGTGGTATTCCACCTCTTGCTTGTTTTTGGTCCAAAGATGAAATTCTTTACGATAGTTGGTTGTACTCACCAATTTTCGCACTAATAGCTTGGTTCACAACAGGATTAACCGCATTTTATATGTTTAGGATGTATTTACTTACCTTTGATGGGTATTTGCGCATTCATTTTCAAGATTATAGTAGTTTTAGTAGTACAAAAAAGAGCTCGTTTTATTCAATATCTCTATGGGGAAAAGGGACACTTAAGAAAATCAATAGTAATTTCTTTTTTTCAAAAATGAATAAGAATAAGGTTTGTTTTTTTTCAAAAAATATATCTAAAATTGACGAGAATGTAAGAAGTAAGATACGAGACTTTAGTACTTACTTTAGAAATAGATACACTTATATGTATCCTCACGAATCAAGCAATACTATGTTATTTCCTCTCCTTATATTAGTACTATTAACTTTGTTCATTGGATCAATAGGAATTTCTTTTAACGGAGGAGTAATAGATTTGGATCTATTATCAAAATGGTTAACTCCATCTACAACCCTTTTTCATCAGAAATTGAATTCTTCTGAGGATTGGTATGGATTTTTTTCAAATGCTTTTTTTTCAGTAAGTATAGCTCTTTTCGGACTATTTATAGCATCTATTTTTTATGGATCTATTTATTCATCTTTCAAAAATTTGAGCTTAATTAATTTCTTTTTAAAAAGAGTTCCTAAAAGAATTATTCTGGACAAAATAAAAGGTATGATATACAATTGGTCATATAATCGTGGTTATATAGATATTTTTTATACTGGGATTTTCACCATGAGTATAAGAGGGTTAGCCGAGCTAACTCAGTTTTTTGATAAATATATAATTGATGGAATTCTAAATGGGATTGGTGTTGCAAGTTTCTTTATGGGCGAAGGAATAAAATATATGGGAGGTGGACGAATCTCATCTTATTTATTCTTGTATTTTTATTATGTGTCAATCTTTTTATTCATTCTTTTCTTTTTCTCTTCTTTCAGTCTTCCCAATTCCCAATTTTCTTGATGGGTCTCCAGATCAGAATCTTCGTAAACTGGGCTATCTTGATAGCGTGCCTCTTTCAAGTGAAATTCATCCTTTGTTTTTTCCTTTCCACTCACTCGGATCTCTTCCGTTTCATCTATTTTGTCCAGATCCTCCTTTTCTTCCGAAAAAAGGTTTTCTTCGGTGGATCCCTCTTGTTCCTGTTTAGTCTCCTTCATTTCGTAAGTTGTTTCTACATCGCTTTCTTCCGTTTCTGAGGTTTCTTTCTCTTTCAGTTTCTTAGTGACAATAGGCGACGGCATTCTGCCTAAATAGTAAACACAGGTGATAAATAAGAGAATACTAAAGATTCGAGCCATAGAATTTCTCAATTCTGACACAAGATACTTATTAGATCGAATAGAATGATTTTGCCGTATCCAGAATAATACCAATCCAACCCATTTCATGAATAAAATGTGACCAATTAACCAACCAACAAAACTACTTGTTAAAAATAAAATCTTGTTGTTGCATCGAAACATATAAATGTTGACTAATCTGGCTAACGTGGAACTTGGTAAAATGAAATGGTTGAATAATTGAAAAATTAGATTATTCAGGAATACACATTGAATGCTGAGATTACGCATTGAATTTCTGGTAGTAGATCCATAATCAAAAAAGTTTTTATGATTGTTCCAGAAGAAATGAAACAAAAGATACGGTAGAACTAGGACAGTTATTGTATGAGGTCTACCCAATGCTAGATGCAGAGGCGCATAATAGATCGATATGAACATCATGAGCTGTCCCGCAATAAAACCAGTTGTTGCTGATACCTCCTTCTCGGT